AGAATAGATCTTTTGATCGATCCGGATACTTGGAATCCTATGGACGAAGACATGGTCTCTCTAGATCCCATTGAATGGGATTCATCTTTATTTGATGAAGAGGACGAAAAAGATCGTCTTGATTCATCTTCATTTGATTCAGGGGACAAACCTTATAAAGATCCTTTTGATTTTGAGTCATCTTCATTTGATTCATTTGATGAAGAGGACGAAAAAGATCGTCTTGATTCATCTTCATTTGATGAAGATAAATTTGAGAAAGATAAAATTGAGGAAGATAAATTTGAGGAAGAGGACGAAAAAAATCCTTTTGATTTTGATAAAGATCCTTTTGGTTTTGATTCATCTTCATTTGATTCATCTTCATTTGAGTCATCTTCATTTGATTCATCTTCATTGGATTCATCTTCATTTGATTCATCTTCATTGGATTCATCTTCATTGGATTCATCTGAATCCAATGAAGATGAATTTGAGGAAGAGGACGAACCTTATAAAGATCGTCTTAATTCTTATCAAACAAACACGGGATTACCCGAGGCTGTTCAAACAGGCATAGGCGAAATAAATGGCATTCCCGTAGCAGTTGGGGTTATGGATTTTGAGTTTATAGGGGGCAGTATGGGATCTGTAGTCGGGGAAAAAATCACCCGTTTGATTGAATACGCTACCAATCAATTTCTCCCTCTTATTATAGTGTGTGCTTCGGGGGGGGCGCGTATGCAAGAAGGAAGTGTGAGCTTGATGCAAATGGCTAAAATCTCGTCTGCTTTATATGATTATCAATCAAATAAAAAGTTGTTTTATGTATCAATCCTTGCATCTCCTACTACTGGTGGGGTGACGGCCAGTTTTGGTATGTTGGGTGATATCATTATTGCCGAACCCAATGCTTACATTGCATTTGCGGGTAAAAGAGTAATTGAAGAACTGTTGAAAATAACAGTACCCGAAGGTTTGCAAGAGACTGAAAATTTATTTGATAAGGGAGCATTCGACCTAATCGTACCACGTAATCTTTTAAAAAGTGTTCTGACTGAGTTATTTAAGCTCCACGGTTTCTTTCCTTTGACTAAAAGTTAAAATAAAAACCAAATAGAGTGCTAAGTTCAATTATTTTTATTTGTAGCAAAGGAGTAGTTAGTTTATTCGGAATTAAAGGAAATAGGAATTTTGTTTGGTAATATTGGTGATCTAAGTATCTATATATCTATATCTAAGTGAGGATATAGATATATAGATACTTAGATCTATACTAAGTATTGAATTATGAATTAATAGTTATAGTGAAATAATAATGAAAATTCTTAATTATAATTATTATAAGATATCCTTATTTATAAATAATAATAACAGGTACGAACAATACATCGAGGTACCCATTCTATGAACCTTCCCGCTTTTTTTGTGCCTTTAGTAGGCCTAGTATTTCCGGCAATTGCAATGGCTTCTTTATATCTTCATGTTCAAGAAAACAAGATTGTTTAGACCTGATGGACCCCCTCTCTTCTATTTTTTTTCAAAAACTTAGACTTGCATCATAACTAATAGAGATATCTATTTAGCGAAATATGAGATAACATGTGATTTCTGCCGAACATAAAGACATAAGGTAAAGGACTCTTATACCTGTAGAAACATAATAATATATGGGTAAATGAATTCTAGCCGTTTTCAAATCGACCAGGATCGCTAGATGGCTGAAATAAAAAGTACTCGCATCTATATGTATAGTGGGATCATATGAAGGGTATGTTATTATTTTAGTTTAGATTAGATCTAAGTAATTTGATGAATTACTCCTAAAGGTTCACATCAAACTAGTGCTAGTTGATGAGAGTTACTTCGGAAACAAAACAAAAAAGATAAAGTCAAAAAAATTTGAGGGTTTCCCTCAATTCTAATAAAATACAACCGGATCTAGTATGGATTGGCGATCAGAACATATACGGATAGAACTTATAACGGAGTCTCGAAAATTAAGTAATTTCTGCTGGGCCTTTATCCTTTTTTTAGGTTCATTAGGATTCTTATTGGTTGGAACTTCCAGTTATCTTGGTAGAAATTTGATATCTTTTTTTCCGTCTGAGCAAATCATTTTTTTTCCACAAGGTATCGTGATGTCTTTCTACGGAATCGCGGGTCTCTTTATTAGTTTCTATTTGTGGTGCACAATTTTCTGGAATGTAGGCAGCGGTTATGATCGATTCGATAGAAAGGAAGGCATAGTGTGCATTTTTCGGTGGGGATTTCCTGGAAAAAATCGTCGCATATTCCTCCGATTCCTTATAAAAGATATTCAGGCCATTAGAATAGAAGTTAACGAGGGTATTTATACCCGTCGTGTCCTTTATATGGACATCCGGGGCCAGGGTTTCATTCCCTTAACTCGTACTGATGAGAATTTGAGTACACGACAAATTGTAGAAAAAGCTGGTGAATTGTCCTATTTCTTGCGTGTACCAATTGATTTGAAACAAAATGGGAGATAGGTGCTTTGAGGGAAAAATGAAAAAATCCTCTTTTTTTCTATAACATAAACTAAGTGAAGTTTCATCAGTTTCATCAGAAGGGTCATTCGAGCGAAAGCGGGCGGAACAACTACAAAACTAAATTCTTTATTTTTGTCACTCGACGTTTTATTTTCTCCTTTCTTTTGTGTTCCTTAATAACCAAGAGAAAAATAACAATTAGATTTCTTAATAATGATAATTAGCCAATTTCTGGCTTGTTTTGCTACTTTGAGTATTGCAATATCTTTCCCTCAATTATTCTACTATTCCTGTCTGTGGGCAATCAGTGAATTTTTTTTTTTGAAATATTGGATATTGTGGATTCTTTCGTCTCAAAATTGGATTAATATTCATTACTTAAAGCGTTTCCTTCAGTCATTAATTGAAAGGAGAGAGTTGTTTCGAATTTGTCCAATTGAGATATCGGGAAACTTTATTTTTTTAGTATTTCTTCATTCGAATTTGTAGTCGATTTCTCTAGTCTTTCGAGATGGAAAGACTAATCAAAAAATCACAAAAAAAAAATAGATTGATAGGTTCCATACCTTGTATAGAACTCATGCGTGAAAGAAGGATTCGATCACATAGAGTCGACGAATGAGGTGGGTTGATTAACAATTCACAGATAAAAAAATGGCAAAAAAGAAAGTATCTGCTTCTCTTGTATATATAGTATTTTTTCCTTGGTGCCTTTCTCTCTCATTTAAAAAAAGTCTGGAATCTTGGGTTACTAATTGGTGGAATGCCGGGCAATCCGAAATTTTTTTGAATGATATTCAAGAAAGGGGTATTCTAGAAAAATTCATAGAATTAGAGGAACTCCTAATCTTGGACGAAATGATCGAAGAATACTCGGAGACACGTCTACACAAGCTTACTCTAGGAATACAAAAAGAAACGATCCAATTAATCAAGATACACAACGAAGATCGTATCCATACGATTTTTAACTTCTCAATAAATATAATCTGTTTTGTTATTCTCAGTGGTTATTATATTTTGGGTAATGAAGAACTTGGTATTCTTAACTCTTGGGCCCAGGAATTCCTATATAACCTAAGCGACACAGTCAAAGCTTTTTGTATTCTTTTAGTAACCGATTTTTGTACCGGATTCCATTCAACCCACGGTTGGGAATTACTGATTGGCTCTGTCTACAAAGATTTTGGATTTGTTCAGAATGATCAAATCATATCGGGTCTTGTTTCAATTTGTCCAGTCATTCTTGATACAGTTTTTAAATATTGGATTTTCCGTTATTTAAATCGCGTATCTCCGTCACTTGTAATTATTTATCATTCCTTGTAGTTATTTATCATTCAATGACTGACTGATAACAGATCCACTCATATTAATCTAATCCAATTTCATATTAATCTAATCCAATTCGAAAGTTTGCAACTTTGTAGTTGTACATAAACAAAGCGTTGAAAATTTATGCTTTCTATTTTTAGCCATCTTCAGGATTCATCATATATTAGTCCAGTAACCAGTAAATTTTTATTATTCCAGTAACTAACAGAATCGTGGATAGGGAACTATACTAGCGACTTACCCCACCTATTGTAGAAATTTTGGTATCAACAATTGAACCATGGAAACTATAAATACTTTTTCTTGGATAAAGGAACAGATTACTCGATCCATTTCCGTATCGCTCATGATATATATCATAACTCAGACGGCCATTTCAAATGCATATCCCATTTTTGCACAGCAGGGTTATGAAAATCCACGAGAAGCGACGGGGCGTATTGTATGTGCCAATTGTCATTTAGCTAACAAGCCCGTGGATATTGAGGTACCGCAAGCGGTACTTCCTGATACTGTATTTGAAGCGGTTGTGCGAATTCCTTATGATATGCAACTGAAACAAGTTCTTGCTAATGGTAAAAAGGGGGGTTTGAATGTAGGGGCTGTTCTTATTTTACCGGAAGGTTTTGAATTAGCTCCCCCCGATCGTATTTCTCCCGAGATGAAGGAAAAGATAGGAAATTTGTCTTTTCAGAGCTATCGCCCTAATAAAAAAAATATTCTTGTAATAGGCCCTGTCCCCGGTCAGAAATATAGTGAAATTGTCTTTCCTATTCTTTCCCCTGACCCCGCTACTAAGAAAGATGTTCACTTCTTAAAATATCCTATATACGTAGGCGGGAACAGGGGAAGGGGTCAGATTTATCCTGACGGGAGCAAGAGTAACAATACAGTTTATAATGCTACAGCAGCGGGTATAGTAAGCAAAATCATACGAAAAGAAAAGAAGGGGGGATATGAAATAATCATAACAGACCCGGATGGACGTCAAGTGGTTGATATTATCCCCCCAGGACCAGAACTTCTTATTTCAGAGGGTGAATCCGTGAAATTTGATCAACCATTAACGAGTAATCCTAATGTGGGCGGATTTGGTCAGGGGGATACGGAAATAGTACTTCAAGATCCATTACGTGTCCAAGGCCTTTTATTCTTCTTGGCATCCGTTATTTT